TACCGTTTTATAGCTATTTGGCTTCAATCTCCCTTTTACAACACAAAAATTGAAGATCTAGTTACGATTGGAAATAGACTTTTGTTTCTTCATCCATGGATCCCTTACTCATACTCATGCAATTGGAAGAGTTCATCCAATTCAAAAAAAGCTTATGCTTCGCAATTCTATAATCCAAATTTTTATTCAATTTCGAATTGAATCTTGGATACAAATCGCGAGAATGTATATATTTCCTCAAATATGCTGTGCCTTTGAGAGGTAAAGAATTATAACCCTTTTTAAGAAATAAAGTTTTTGATCAGAATATGAAAAAAAAAACAGAAAGACCCCTTAACTATTTAAGTTGTTAATAGAACGAATCACACTTTTACCACTAAACTATACCCGCTACAATTTCATTATTGTATAAATATGGAATCTTTGTCGAATAAAGAAAGGGGGCGAGACCCAATTACAATTAAAATTGCAAGTGTCAGAATCATGAAAATTCGAGCGTTTACGCGTCTTTCTTTCGTACTCAGGACCTTTGGAAAAAATAGGTGAATAGCAAAAAGTTTTTTTTTTATTCAAATTTTGAAAAGTTATATTATTATACTTTATTGTTTTGCTTTTGTTTGCTGGGAAGTCATTACTGACAGTTCTGTACAGAAAGAGTTGGACTTGGACCATAAAAATGATGAACACGGTTCCTTTTTTGCAACTTCTCTTTCACCCACCCGATCTTATGAATTCGGGCCAATTGGGTCTTATGTGTTTCTTCTTGAAGAAGGAAATGAGTTATATTATAACTATATAATATAGTTATATATTATATATATGTGTGCTTAATATCTGCTATTGTTTCATATATGTATGTATTTTTTATTCCTTATTCCAATTCCAGCTTTTTCCAATTTTTCAGTAAGTAAATTGATTACTATATATAATATTCGATTACTATATATATTATATAGTAATAATATATGATACTTCATTCTATCATAGGAATGGAAATTGCACTTGTTGCTACTCCAATAGCAAGTATCTCTAATTGGATATCAGATCATATAAATGAAATCATTTTGATTAATTTGATTGGATCAAAAATCAAAAGAAGTAATGTCCCGGCCAGTATTTAATCGGGCCGGGGGAATAAAAGAACCTTTCCTACAAAAGAAATAAAAGAAGAAAGTACTCTTTCTATTGGAGATATCTGTTTTGAGTCAATTATCTAAATGGAGTTTCTGATCAAAAATTTTTTGTGTATATCTTCTATATTTTGATTCTATCCTTATAATAAAATTCCTAAAGAAGGAAAACTGGGGTTTTTATCAATCTTTACTTCACGTGTCAAAAAATTCCCAATAGAAAGTTGGGAGAGATGGCTGAGTGGACTAAAGCGGCGGATTGCTAATCCGTTGTACGAGTTATTCGTACCGAGGGTTCGAATCCCTCTCTCTCCGCTCTTTTCTATTGCTTGAGGCTTTTTAATTCGAAAAAAAAAGATTTTTATCCTTTTTTTATCTTTTATCATAATTAAATCTATGGAATAGATAAAAAAATAAAAATAAGAAAAATTTCAGAAAAAAGACGGAAAAACGAAACTATCTTGCTCTTTCTTATTTTTATTCTTCACGTCCAGGATTACGTCCTGGATCATTAGATAAGAATCCGAATATGAAGAGAGAAACAAAGAATATCACTACTGTGTAAACGAAAAGTTTGAGAGTAAGCATTACACAATCTCCAAGATAAGATCATTTTTTGTAAAAGAGAGAATAGATTGCCTATTTTTTTTACCATATACACTATTTTGACATATGACACCCTAAAAACGAAAAAAAAAAATTCGTCTTATATCCACAATAAGGTCAAGAATTTCGATTTATGAATAAAGGGTTCATAATTACATAATGTAATGTAAGATTTATCTGATCTTATCAATTTTTTATAATCTTTTATTTATCGAATAAATCCTGAATTTAGGAAAGTAGTAAGGATTTCATCGAAAACTTACAGCAGCTTGCCAAACAAAAGCTAATAGAAAGAAGAGTACAGGTATGACAGGCATAACGTCTACGATTGGGTTGAAAATGGCATAAGCCTCAGGTAATTTGCCGAAGAAAAAACTACTCGAATAAAAGGCAGAGTTAAGACAGATACAGATTAAATTAAAGATATTAAGCATAAGAAAGATTTAGTTCTCGTAGATTAGATAATTTGATTTTGATTGAGTTTTTTTATAAGGAAAAAATGAAAAAAGACAGGTCAAAAATCCTTCTTTTTCTCTAAGCTCTCCCAAATCAAAAATCCTTCCTTCCATTCTCAAATGAGAATACAAGGAATTGTACTTTCATACAATATCTTAATTGAATTATATGTAATGATCAATGAATTTTTTTTATCTACAAGTGTCAAATCCTAGCAACATTATATCCCATTTTGGGGCCATAATTGACGAATTAGCAATGCCAATATTACTCTTTATTAGTGGCCAATAGAAATCTAAATGGGGCGTGGCCAAGTGGTAAGGCAGCGGGTTTTGGTCCCGTTACTCGGAGGTTCGAATCCTTCCGTCCCAGATCGTTTCCATCAGAAATGCAAAAATGTATCATATTGTACCCAACAATAGATTAATATCTATCGGTACTGTGCTATTTCAGTAAAAATGACCTTTCAAATATCCGTGATTTTTTCAATTATTTTTGGTAAAAATGTTGTATATAATGGATACGAAAAGATCAGACTTCTATGATTCTTATTTTCTCATTCATATTAATTTTCATATGAAAAAAAAAAGTACAATTGGCCGGGATTGGTAAAAATATTTCGATTAAAAGTGTATCACAAAGGAATCAATCGTTCGTATTTTCATAGAAAGAAATAACAAAAAGCAAAAGGTATGTTGCTGTACTTTTATATTACCAGTAATTAAATAATTTTTTCTACTTTTTTTTCACTTTACTTTGTTATGTTGTGCTCAGTTATGTTGTGCCAATTCAACACAAGTCTTTATTTAGTTTACTTAATTTGATTTGTTTTCTCAACATTCATATTGACAATGGTGTATTGAACAAATATAATTCGATCATAGATAAATAGATCTGTTTATCCCTATTCCATATTTATTTATGGGTTTTTATTTTATTTCAAGCAAATGATGGATTTGTCTTACTATCATAGAAGACGTATTTTATGAACCAATTGGGTAGTCCATCAATTTGTATATACATCCCTATTAGCAAAAGAATCCGTTGTGGATCCGCCCACCTAATTTGTTGGTATTTTAGCAAATTAAATTTATTAAATATAATTATAATTGATAATTATAATAATTGAGAATTTAATTGATAATTGATCATCAATTTTTTCCTTTGGTTTGGACTTGTTGTTAGTTCAATGCTTTGACGAGGTCGTGCAGTGCTCCAATTTTTTTTTTCTTTTTATTTCGATCGTATCTACATAGCAAATTTTCTGGGTTGCTAACTCAACGGTAGAGTACTCGGCTTTTAAGTGCGACTATCATCTTTTACACATTTGGATGAAGTAAGGAATTCGTCCAGACTATTGGTAGAGTCTATAAGACCACGACTGATCCTGAAAGGTAATGAATGGAAAAAATAGCATGTCGTACGTAATACAATGAGAAACTTGTAATTTCTTATTGTAATTTTTTAAGTAGAACTTTGAGTTTATCCTTACTGGATCATTACAAAAATATTGTATTTTATTTTTGGAAGGGGACGAAAAAAAGGAAATTCCCAACATTTATTGTTTGGTCTAATGAATAAATGGATAGGGGCCTAGGGTAGGGCCCAATTTTTGTAAAACAAAAAGCAACGAGCTTATGTTCTTAATTTGAATAATTACCCGATCTAATTAGATGTTAAAAATAAATTAGTGCCAGATGTGGTAAAGGGTTCTACTGTAAGTGGACCTTTTTTTTTTTTTTTTATGAATCCTACCTATTATCTATTATGGATTAAAGATGGATGTGTATAAGAAGAAGTATACTGATAAAGAGAATTTTTCCAAAGTCAAAAGAGCAATCGGGTTGCAAAAATAAAGGATTTTTACCTCCGAGAATTATAAATTAATTGGATCAAAAGGAGAGGAAAAAGTCTGTGATTGGACTCCTTCTATCCGCGGGTATGGGTATATAGTAGGTATATATGTATATTTGTATACTATATAAATTACATGCCCTGTTCTGACCGTATTGCACTATGTATTATTTGATAATCCAAGAAATGCCTCCTACTTCTGGTTCAAGTAGAAATGAAAATAGAAGAATTACAAGAATATTTAGAAAAAGATAGATCTCGGCAACAACACTTCCTATACCCACTTTTCTTTCAGGAGTATATTTATGCACTTGCTCATGATTATGGTTTAAAGGGTTCGATTTTTTACGAACCTATGGAAATTGGGGGTTATGATAATAAATCTAGTTCAGTACTTGTAAAACATTTAATTACTCGAATGTATCAACAGAATTATTTGATTTATTCTGTTAATGAATCTAACCAAAATCGATTGATTGAGCATAACAATTCTTTTTATTCTCAAATGATATCTGAAGTTTTTGCGATCATTGCAGAAATTCCATTCTCTCAGCAATTACTATTTTCCTTCGAGGAAAAAAGAATACCAAAATCTCAGACTTTACGATCTATTCATTCAATATTTCCCTTTTTAGAAGACAAATTATCACATTTAAACTATGTGTCAGATATATTAATACCCTATCCCATCCATTTGGAAATCTTGGTGCAAATTCTTCAATGCTGGATCCAAGATGTTTCTTCTTTGCATTTATTGCGATTCTTTCTCCACGAACATCATAATGGGAATAGTTTTTTTTTTCCAAAGAAATCCTTTTCAAAAGAAAATAAAAGACTCTTTCGATTCCTATATAATTCTTATGTATCTGAATGTGAATTTGTCTTAGTGTTTCTTCGTAAACAATCCTCTTATTTACAATCAAAATCCTATGGAATCTTTCTTGAGCGAACACA